CTTTTGTACGATTCAGGAGTAGTAACCGATTTTAGAAATCGAAATACAGGGAGCCCCTCCCTCACAAAATTTTGATTTATTTATCTTATTATTAATCAAGAATTTTGTATATAGCTAGAACGGCCCTCACAAATTGCGAATACTAATTTGTTAAGAATGAATCGAATTGAAGCTATAGCGTCATCATTTGCTGGAATCGAAATATCCGCGAGATCGGGATTACAATTTGTATCGATTAAAGAAATGGTTGGAATTCCCAAAGTTATACATTCTCTCAGAGCCGTATATTCTTCTTGCTGATCGATGATAATTACAATATCAGGCAATCCTGTCATATATTTAATCCCGCCTAGATATGTTTCCAAACGAGATAATTGTCTCTTCAACACAGCTGCATCCCTTTTCGGAAGACGGTTGAACCCCTCTGTCTTTTGTTCAGTTCTCAAGTCCCTAAACTTATGAAGTCTTTTTTCTGTAGTGGACCAATTTGTTAACATACCGCCGAGCCACTTTTTATTAACATAATGACATCGAGCCCTTATTGCAGCCCGCGACACTAAATCAGCTGCTTTATTTTTTGTCCCAACAATTAAGAATTGTTTTCCCCTACTTGCTGCATCAAAAACTAAATCACAAGCTTCTGATAAAAAACGAGCAGTTCTAGTCAGATTTATAATATGAATACCTTTACGCTTTGCAGAAATATAAGGTGCCATTCTAGGATTCCATTTCCTAGTACCATGTCCAAAATGAACTCCTGCTCTCATCATCTCTTCCAAATCGATGTTCCAATATCTTTTTGTCATTTCTTTTCACACTTAAAAAGGGGGGTACCCCAAACTAAAATCAAATTTTGTTCCGATGGAACCTTCTCTTGTACCGGGGATAGCCATTTATGCATGAGCCGAGCCATTATTTTGTATTCATTATTATCTTTATTAGTGTTAACAAATTACCAAAGCAAATGACTACAGCAAACAACAAAAAATAAAATTCAAACTAGGAATCCGCTATTAGGAATTATTAAATCCTAGAAAAGGCAGATTTTTAAATAGAAGAGTCAAAAAATTCCCTGTGGTAGAATAAAATATCTCTCATATCGCCCTCGAATAAAGATAAATTCTTTGTTTTTTTTTCCAAAAGAGTGTTGGTATGTTGCCGTGAACAATGCACCAATCCTTTGTTGAATCCGGTTCCGGCGGGGATCATCCCCCCTAGAACAACATTTTCTTTCAGGCCTTTCAACCAATCGATACGACCCCGGAGAGCAGCTTTTGCTAAAACTCGAGCAGTTTCTTGAAAACTTGCTTCTGATATAAAACTTTGAGTATTCAAAGATGCTCGCGTTATTCCTAATAAAATGGCTCGATAACAGATTGCTTCTTCTAAAGCACGCCCCGTTCGTTCTGCTCGTAACAATCCAATAAGTTCTCCAGGTAAAAAAACATTAGACATTCCCTCTTCTGAAACCAAAACTTTTGATGTTATTTGACGTACAATAATTTCGATATGCCTATTATGAATCTGCACCCCCTGGGATCGATAAACCTTTTGAATCTTATTAACCAAAGAAATACGACTTTGCACTATAGTTAGCTCAGCACCAATCAAGAATCCCCAAGGAATTCCAAGAATTCTTGTTATACACTTGTTCCAACCCTTAATCCGCTTTTCTAAGTTCAGCGATATTGAATCAATCGAGCGGACTTCTAACACTTGTTCTACTTTTGGAAGACCTTGTGTTATATCGCCGGATCTCGATTTTTCATATATAAATGTAACTAATGTATCCCCTTCGTAAAGAATTTCTCTGTAATGCCCGTGAACTTTTGCTCCCGGAGTAGCCAAATAGGGCTTAGCGGATCTTATTACTATAGAATCCCTTTGAACAATTAAAACTTGACCCGATTTTAGGTGTGGTTCTTTTTTGGCTATACATAAATTTTCACAAAAAAATTGTCCAAGACTTATTATTGTAGACGTTTCCTCACAATAATTATGATGATAATTTTGATGAAGAAAATACCAATTCAATTTGAATGGATTCAAAACAACGTTACTGTATCGATCTAGATTAAAAATTCTTCCTTTTTCATCGATTAAATAAGAGTGAATTACTTGAAAAATATATTTTACGTTATCAAGTTTCAAATATTTTATTACAGAGATCTGATTATAAGTTAGTAAGGGCAAAAATGAATAAAAATTCGAAATTTGAATGGCTGTTCCTAAGGGGCCCGACGAATTTTTAATTGTAATTAGAGGATTTTTTTTTATTAATTCGTTTCTCACATTGTGATATTTTACATGATTAAATAGACCTATTCTAAAACAATTAGAGGATGAGAAAATTAACAAAGATTGGGATTCCTTATTGCTATTTAAGAACATACGAATAGTTCCGTGATTTTGTCTAAGTGATTGTTGAAGAATAAAAGCCTTGGGAGAAATCGAATAAAACGGATTGATGTGATCTGCATAGATCCATCCCGAATCTGGC